AGAAAAGGGAATTTTTCTTAAAAGTTGGCGAGGCATGGAAGCCCAAGCAGACGATAACTTTTTATTCATTAATAATTAATTAATTAATAGCCGTTACATACATGGGAAGTACGCCCACGTGTGCACGCATAAACAAAGGAGCCAAACAACTAAAGACTACATTAGAAAGTTAACTAAAATAAAAACATATTAAAGACGTAGAACAACATGAAAAATAACAAAGAAAGCCTTGCAAGACTACTTATTTAAATCTTAGAGATCTTCTAGTTTTGATTTCCCCTACGGTTGTTCTGGGCCCCCTGCACAATGAGCGCGTCCCTTTCTTCAAGCAGCTCCCTCTTCCTTTCATCAAGCTCACGAATGCTATCCCGAATTGCTAGCATCCTTTTCGCAATTTCTTCAGGATCTATGGGAGGCATGTGCTCCCAGAAGAGACCCAAAAGTTGCTCCTGCTGGAGCTTGGCGTTCGCCACGCGTTGGATTGCTTGATCTATTTGATAAAGTCTTGATACGGTAGCTGGATCCATCTCCCTTTGGTTTGCCAAATAGAGAAAGAAGCTTCTATTTATAGGCCTTGGAGGCCCTTATATTATGTATTATGCTTAAGGCCTTTCTTATTATTAGTAATAATTCTTGTCTTGATTCCGTAACATGGTTCAAACCTGGCTTTTCGTGAATATGGAACCCCATCCACTAGATTTTGCTGAATAATTGCCCTTTCCCCGTACGGATTTGAGTACGAAAGGCCCACCCCAAACAGCGAATAGGACTTTCTTTTTCGCGGGTATCGCCACGCGGCTTAATCCCGATCACTCCTTCAAGAATAGGGAGCAATAATAGAGCGAATCCGTCAGAGAGTACTCCCTCCCCTTTCTTAAGAGATAGAGCAATCGTCACTCGACAGCTCAAAACTGACCAGTACAAAACCATGCGATCTGTCCTCGTTTACGTACCCCACTGGCACTAGCCTAACATCCTTTCCTACCCCAAGCCAGTGCACCCACTACTCCCCCTACACTATTCCTCTCTACAGGCCCTTTTTCTCTCTCTCTCCTCCTAAAAAGAAATAAACCTCCTCGCACCTCTCCAGGATGACGTCTTACAGATCCGGCCAGCTCGACACTCACCTTCCACACTTAGTATGGACTTAATTAAGTCAAAGCCCTTACGCTTTCTGGATAAGGAGAGGTTTTTAGTTACATGCTCTTTCCTGAGCTATAATTTTGCAATAACCTTTTCCTTGTTCGTGACATTATGAGAAAAATTTGCATTTTTCTCTCCTTCCTCTGAATAGTGATCATGAGACAGACCAGAAATCGGTCAGCATATCTAGCCCGCATTTAGGATACCTCAGATGTAAGAAACATCGTTTAATTGCCAACAAGTACCACAAATTCAAATCAAGAACATTATTGTCAACGGAGATTTTTATATAAAAATAACCTGCATTTGTGGTTTCCTTTTTCCATAAACCAGTAAAAGAAATGGGGGGAGCGAAGGAAGGGGAAGCTTGGATTCTGAAAATGGAGCTGGTTGTTTTCCATGAGATGGCGCTGTGTTAGGGTTACCAGTGGGAACGACCGAGACCTACTTTAGGGAGGTCTTTCGGCTTGGACATGACGTTTGCTTGATATTGGGCGGAGGGGGCTTGCTTGGAAGCGTGAAGTGAGATATCAGATCGGACGCCCATGGTTATACCGGCTACACACCTTATCTTCTTGCTTTCTCAATCCGACCACATCAAGTAGAGACTAAACATCCATTATTTCATAGTTTTATGTTATTAATCCACCGTAGTTGTCTAGTTCACTTGTAAAACTAGTTAATCTATTAATTGACTCTATAGGGTAATACCTGGCCGATGCTTACACACCTCTAAAACTTTCCACAAAAGCCTCCGCTATGAGGTCAACTTTATGTAGGCAGTAGGTAATCTAGAGTGATTTTGGTTATTGAGATATCCCTCTGTCGAACACATGTAGAATGAACATGTAGAATGAATTAGTGTTTTTCCTTTATAGGAAGCTGGAGATTGTATAAATCATGGTATGGCTGGAGGTGGTGATACTCATATACATGACAAGAGTACCACAAAAATAAAAATATATTAGAATATGTACCCTACCTATTTTCATCCAGAAAGATACGAAAATATGTACCATACAAATGACCGTCAAATTTGTGTAGATACCTATCGTCGTTTTCATATTATGATAGGGTATCTCTAATGAATAGATAATCTAAATGAAAAAAAAATGGAGAACAAGGCTTGGTTGAAATATTTATCTGAGATTGAAAAACAACAGATCCTCTCTCTATGTAAAGACTTCGATGATCAAACTTTGCAGGATAAACTGACAGATTCCCAGGATAAACTTACCGTTTCGTCTTCTTCTACTAAAATACAGCCTTATCATGTTAATCATGTTAAATCATGTTAAAGTTATAAATTTAAAGTTATAAATAGATTTCGTAAATTGAGACATTCTTTCTGTAATCC